TTCGTTCACTAGGTAGGTATGATAGTTAGTCGATTGGGGGTTACTACTTCTCTAGTTCTAGTTTCAACAAGAGTAGTATCGAACTAGTGTAGTATATAGTATATACTACACTAGTTCTTATTCGTTACTCGTTTTGTTTCACTACTAATCCGTTACTAGAATACTAGTACGGATCGGTATTCGGATATTTTCTATTGCCAGCGAAGTCCCACTCGTGGGATCAAGATTACATCCTGTGGGAGTTCCAACCAGCAAATGAAAGACACTTTGTAAACCCAGTTACGGGAGCATTTCTAGTTCTTCGCCTTCCCCTGAGGTTAAGGAACCGTCACTTCTTCTTGAAAGCTTTTATTTGAAAGCTCTCTCTTTTTTCTGGGTTACATGTGAAATTAGGACTAGTGACTGAAACTGTTTAAAAGTCTTACCTGATGGCTGAGACGACGTAGTTTGAGTTTAGCTTAGCAGTAGGACAGAGATTCCTTCGTCACTCACTCTCTCCGAATATACTCCATTCTGATTGCCCGGCGCTGCTTCCATCTACACGCGGGAAAGCAAGTTTCCGTAAATCTAAGAAGGCAAGCCCGTATCCGTCCCAATGTACGGACCATCGGTCAAATAAATGTATTAGCAATAGGCCCTGAAGTCATTTCCTCGATTGACTTATAACAGTATATATAACGTATATTTACGTCGTCCAGCGGGCATCTTCAAACGCGATCGATTCTTTAATCAAGTAGGGCTGTTCTCACTCTTAATAGGTTGATTCTCGAGGCGAGGTCAATGAGATGCTCTATAGTTAAGCTCCTCTGCTCACAGCACGACTCTTTCTCTTTGTTTCAATCCGTCTTGAAAAGTCCTCTTTCCGCGGCATAATCCTAATATGTTGCTTGGCACAGTACTCTCAATCTCAAAGGTCTTCGCGCGGCCTCCCTTTTTTTGTGGGGTTTTTCTCTTCTTTCGAATGTACCTGGTGCTTTCGTATGTAGAGAAGGGCAGCTTTTAGCTCTTTTCACGACTCTGCTGCTATTGACGCATCCGCTGGGATTGGAATGTTTGACTTGCTTTCAAAGCCTAGAAGGGCTAACTCTTAACTAGGCTAGCAAAGGCAAGTGATCAAAGCAGTTGGGCAACAACTCCGGTGAGAATCGGTAGTTGTTCTGTAAAAGTAGCGGTAGGTGTAGGAGTTGCTATTTCAAGAATTAGCCCAGACCCATAAAGGATAAAGCCTGTAGTGCGGTTCTATAGGTTTCCTTCCTTCCTGCTTTTGGTTCGATAGGTTCTTTCCGGGGTTCTTCCCTTACAGTTCCTGTGGCTCTATCTAGTAAAGAGAAATGGTACTTTGGTTCGCTCTGTATGCGCGGCCCTGATAGTAAGCGCTTGAAGCTAGTACTAGAGTCTAAGTACTTTTTGCAAAGAAGTAAAGTAGTTCACTCTCTGAAGATGAGAACTCGGACAGGAAAGCTATTCTAAGATCTAAGACTAGGGGGACAGGAAGGGAATTCGCTTAAGACTTAGACTGTAACCTAAGACAAGAACTCTTCGCCGCAAGAAGACTAGAAGGAAGACCGTAGGAAGGCTTCTAAAGAAAGATTGCTATTCACTCTCTCTAGCAGATGGAACCAGAACCGATAGAGGGCTATTTCACCGCGACTAAACTAATAGCTTTCCAGCAAAACGCTCTCTCCCCATAGCAAGGGATCCCCGCTCTTCAGACGGAACTGAAACAGTGAGAAAGAAGGCTTCTCCAAAGTTCATTAGCGGAGCTAGAACTGCTGGGATTGATGGTGCCGGAGGAGATGAGATGGCGCTAAAAGAGATGTTACTCACGCCTGAGCAAGAGAAAGTTCCTGAAAAAGGAATAGCTGTGCCATAAAGCATTGATGAGTGGGACTAGAACTCTAGCTAGTTGTGCAGTGCGAGGATACTGTACTGGGCGAAGAGAATTGGCTTTTATTAAACGGAAGAGGGAAAGTAGCTCTCTCTACTAAGACTGGATGGATGGCTATTGGCTCTGAACCTCACTACTTTAGAGGTTACAGCTCCGGCTATTTGGACAGGACTCTCTTTCCATAAAGGACTCTCTCTCCATAGAAATGCTATTCCCTATCTCTAGCGGATGGTATTGATGGATTCGCGATCCCATATCCATTGAAAGCTCTTCCCCCCATATCCCACTAAGACGGTAGCACTTGAGGTCCCAAAGAAAGAAGGAAAGACAGAACCTTACTAGAAGGAAGAAGCAAGAAGGCAATTCCCAAAGCAAAGCAAGTCGTCCTAAGACAATTCGCTCTTCAAGGCTTACTGAGAGGTTCGCTTCCAGTTGCTGTATCCGATGCTGCTGACAGAGCTGAAACTAGAACTAAGGGTGATGGCACCGATGGGACTAAGACTGCTTTACCATCTCCTAGAAGGCAAGAAGGCTAGAGGGCTAGTCCTTATAAGACATCACCTTCCCCATAGAAAGCTATTCCATCGCGCTCTCCTATATCTTCTCTAGCTCCATTTCCATCTGCATCTCCTGGGATAGATAAGGCTTAAAGGAATACTGCTAGAAGGAAGACGGCAGAAGGCTCTTCACTCTCCCCAGACGTAAGCGGAACCGATCTACACAGCAAGACTACTAGTTCATATCCAGAGGCAGGGACATCCCCATATTTATTTCCAATAACAGAGATTGCTAAACCCTCTCTCCCAGCGGATGTGACGGAACAAGTTCCTTGTGCGGTATCAGTAGCTTTGTAAGAAGCCGGAGCTCTCTCCGGCACTGATGTAGATGGTGACTGAAACGTAGCTGGATTTTTGAATGAGATGGCTACGTTGCTGGCACTGAAACTAGAACTAATGGAGACAGAGCTGGTCTAGTAGCCGGGGCTGGAGGATTTTTTAGCTTTGACAGACTAGAGGTGTGTGGTAAGTAAGACGAGATCGCTTTCAGGTGCTGTGATGTAAGCATTCGGTAGACGTCTTCCTGTTAGCTGTAAGTAAGCAGTGCAGTTAGCTTTAAGTGTAGTAGTGGTATTCAATTTGAATCTATTTGTGCATGAAGTGCGAACCAGGCTAGATAGAGACTAGGTAATTTATTAACGGTAAGAAGACAGTTCTTTTCTAGATACATAGACAGAAAGAGCTGGAGTAACCTTCCTGTAATCTGTCCCTGGAGCTTTCTTTGCCATTGGTCTTTCGAGCTTGGACCTAGTAGACCGTATAAGTAGGGATGGGAGGCAGACCTGGCACTAGGAGCTAGAGCTGTTCCCGGGGAGTTCCCCCTTGATTGGCAAATCTTCCCTGAGGATTGAGAGGATTGGTTGGAACCCGTTTAGGAGCCCCTGGAGGGAAGTCTATTTTATCCCCAACAAATTACCTTCACTCAGAAGGATTTTTACTTAACATTCGCTATCCCCATACTCGACCCCTGTATGTAGAGGCCTTTGTAGACCACTACCAAATAAAGAGGATCTTGATAGAAAGTGGTGCAGGATTTCATATTTGTACATTGAGTACAGCCAGGCAATTTTATTTTGACCCTTCCTGCTTTGCTCCTCACTACAGCTGTTTGTGCATATGACGGGACCACTCGAACCGCGCAAGGTATAGTTCCACTTAATCTCCAAGTGGGACCCCTTGTTCGGTCAACTCTATTCCATGTAGCGGATATACAATAAACATATAAAATGTTGCTAGAATGACCTTTTCCTTCTTTCTCCCATAAAGCTTCCCTTCGCCCAGCTAGCTCGTCCGTGCCTGGCAGTTTAAGCCTTGGCCCAGCGGCCTTTATTCAATCCAAGGGCCACATGATAAGAAAGCGCTCGATCCCGGCTAGCTTCAGTTAAAAAAAGAAACCGGGAAACTCGTACTGCAACTATAAGCCCGATCTTGCTTCCAATGCTGCAGAGACAGGTTCTGGGTAAAAACCACGTATTGGTCCTGATGCTGCGGAGACAGGTGTTGCTGATCGAACTAATCTACTTAAGGGATTCACCTAGCAGCCTTTCATAGTTATGGTAAACCAACTAGCTATCTTGCTTCCACAGCATCTGTACTTGGGTATACACCTCTTGGTACTCACACAACACTCTTTAATTTTTTTTTGTAGGAGCTGGTGTGCTGAGGTTTCCAATCTTCTGTGATGAAGGTCTGGAGAGATTCTGTGGGTGGCACCTGAAAGAGCTGCATACCACAGACCAATGCCAGATTTTATTAAATTTACTGATAAAGCAGACAGCTCGAGGGACAGTTGCCTTGACTGAATCGCAGATCTCAGCCTTAGGACTGCAAAGGCTAGTGGATCAATGAGAACTGGCACTCAAACCTACGGGACAGATGGAATTAGACCAGCACCTGATGTGTTTACCTCGACTGAGAAAGCAAGAGCGAGTCAGCTGACAGCTACGGTTAATAAGCAGAAGTGATCTTTCTATGTAGCCGGGGAAGGAGGCACTGCTTGAACTTCTTTGAACCCGATGCGAGAAAGCCTTCATCGGACATAGGACATAAAGACTGTCGCGGAATGGGAGGAAGCCACTACTGTAGCCGAGTTGAGATCATTCCTTGTTAGAGCTGTTGGAGAGCTTTAGAGCTCAAGGTTCGTCAAAGTATTCTGGTCTTCCATCGGGACTAGTTCCGGGCAGGAGGGCATCAGAGGCCGAGAAAAAGGAGAAGAGATCTATCCGCGGGTGAAGTTTTTACAGCTAGAGCACGCTCTTCCTGTTTTCGCAGGAGCTTATCTCTCTCTGTAGAGAGAGCATAGTTTCTCGTATGAGATTTGGATCGATCGGCGGCATGTGTTCCCAGAAGAGACCAAGCCTTTGCTCGCATTGGAGCTTCCTGTTTTCCACCTGACGTATTTCTTGCTCAATTTCTATCAGTCTGTTCGCGTTATCCATATCTACTCTTTCTTGCCGACTTCTCAGTGCCCTTTGCCAAATAGAGCTGAAACAAGCTTCTATTTAGAGGCGCTATTTAGCCCTTAACTCTTTCTTATTATTAAAAATAAAGGTAGTCTTAGTTCCGTAAGATGGAAAAAACCTGGCTTTTCATGAATATGGAACCACATCCACTATATTTTAGTGCGCTGAAGAATTCTCCCGGAAAAAAGATATAATAAGTTATATCATTACAAGCATATTCTTTTCTTGGCTGTAGGTTCAGGTGCGAACGCCCTTCTTGTCAGTGTTTTGCCCTTTGCCGTTGGGAGTTTGCTTTCTCCGGTGGGGGATCGTCTTTTAGCTGTTCCACCTCTCATGCCTTCTCTGGGCTAAGCCGATTCAATTGCTGTCTTTCTCGCTGGAAGTTCTGTTACATCTCGACCGGTCTCTACCCCTGTAGATATAAGCAGGGCATATAGAGCATATCCGATTTCTACTGAATTAGTGACTAGCATAGGGGGATCCCTCTATCTACTTTCTCGCATTTCCTGTCCATTGGTAATCTCTCTCCTGGTCGAATAATAGAATCCTCTTTTGGAAGTTCTGCCAGTGATGCCCGCTATAAGCCTTTCTCCGCCGTTGGACCTCTTTTGAATGAGTTGAACCCCAGCCCCGACTTGTGGACTATAGAACGATGCATAGCTCTGCCTTCTACCTTCTTCTAGTTATATTCTTGATTCTTTCTTCTGGGTTATGGGCGTCTTAGTTGCTTATGCCAGCTAGCGGCTGCTTTTTAAGATAGTAATTCTATTTGGTTCATCTATGACCAACCTCAAGCGGAAGTTGTTCGGAGCCTCTCTTTCTGTGCTGTTATGATTCCATGATCTTCTCTGAGGTAGACCTGCTTATCTACTCCAACAGTTCGCCTTCAGCTCACCTTGGATACTCCAACCCTTGGTCAAACACTTGAAGATAGTCCTATCAACACGAGCTATTGTCCTTTGATGCTGGATGCGCTGGTGTTGATTTCTTTTCTGTAATAGAATACTAAGTAGTGCTAAAGTCGATGCGCTAAATGAGAGTTCGAGGTGGGATGAGTAAATTAGCTCGAATTGATTAGTGCTTCTTATTGACAGAATGAAACTAACTAAGGATAATTCATAGTCGCTAGTCCGACTTCATTCATAGATTCTCATAATGTGCTTTGGCACGTCGAAAAGAGGACGGGGAGTCGAAGCCCGGGTAGCGAGGAGAGGTGCATCTCGAAAATCAAATAAGTTTACCACCGCCTTGTAGTAATGAGTAAGCCGGTAAGGCGATCGAAGTGAGGACAGATCGTCAGTTGTTTTCCCAGGCGGAGCTTAGCCATACCATAGGGCTAGCTCTGAGACCTCTTGTCTCCTCCCTCAAAGCCTATTCGATAGCAGCTACTTCTTCTTCTTTGCCTTAGGCTGCTAAAGTCAACACTTAGAGTTCCTTTATTCAATAAAGGTTCCTTATTAGGAATAGGACTTTCGATGCAGTTTGAGTAATGCAGAGAGCTGGATATCCTTTGACTAGGAAAAGTTGTTAAGAGGGAATGGATTCCAGGTAGCGCAAGAGTAGGAGCAAACAGACTTTCTATACTATAGAGCAAGAAGGCACTCCTAAGCGAAGAAGGCACAATTAGATTCCGCTATCAAGAGAAGGTTTTTCTCCTCAACATCTAGTGAACAACTGGGATCGACTGTCAAGAATTGGACAGGGTCGCAGAACTCTACTTATCTATCTACTTCACACATGATAAGAGCCAATCTTGTCACAGGCCGATTCGGTCAGTTTTTAGAGGCTTTGATGCCCTTGATTCTCTTGTCCTTGAATGCGGATTTGCCTTATGTAAAGTTCTTGCCCGAGTAAGGGACTAAGATAGTCAATCAACTCGTCCACCACTAGCTCTAAATGTCTTGCTGTCTTCTGAGTCTCTTCCCCGGAAAAGACTTCCTTCTTGAGGACCTAGGTCAAGGAATAGTATTAAAGTCAAACTCTGGTCTTTCTTACCTGTCCGGTAAAGATGTATTAGTTGCTGAGGGAATTTAGTTCGTCTGAAAGGACGAGGGGGGGGGAGCGGCTGTGAAACCCGCGACATATGCATTAAAACGAGTATGTGAACTTAGGTATTTCCCGGGCGTGAGTCGGTCCCCTTTTGTCTGTGATCCTCGCTGCTTACTGCTTATGCTTATTTGTACCCCACCAGCTCACAATCAGTTGAACCTCTTTGGCCGTCAAAGGCATAGTCTATCTGTCTGGCCAATTATATAATTAAAGAAGAGGTTTTTTCACTTTTAGACTTCCCACCCTCTGAGATCTATCCCAGGAGCGGACTCATGGCAAAGAGTTCCGACAAAGGAACAACCTACTAATCGAAGGCTTAAGAATGAACTCGACCATCCCGGTTTGATAGTTTCTCGACTGAGTTGGAGAGGGGTAGCTCAACTACAAGGAGAGGCTCTGACAAGACCTTGAGTTCAGATGGATTGAGAGTGGTGGGAATATCCGCAGATCCGCTGCTAGCTGTCCCGTTTAACCCAAGCACTACTACACTACTTGAATCTTTGTGAACTAGCGGTTTACCTTACTGATAGTTCAGTTTGCCTAGAGGCTACAAGCTAGAAGGATATAGTGAATAGCACTTGCAAGAGTGATGAAAGGCCTAGAGGAGACTTTTCGGGGTTACATCTTTTGTTCCAGCGGTAAGCTCTTCCTCTTTTTTCTGGGACCTGCTTAGAAGTGGGAGGAGATCCTCTATTAGTTGGAAAATAGGCCGACAACAACCAATCACAGCTTTCGCTAACATTGTTCAGCTAGCCTCTTAATCACATTCTTCTGCTATCTAATTCTTTTAGATCTTTTACCGCAGGGGAAAGACAGAGGTCTTGCCAGAGCCTCAGTAGCTAAGCTAAGGCCGAATCAGGACTGGAACAGAAGATATTGGTTTGTCTTTCGCCTAGAGCAGAATTACACTTCAGAATCTCTCTTTCTATCGGCCGGGTGAAGCCAAGGGGAATGCCTCTCAGAGGTTCGGCAGTTAAGCCGCCCTTCCTTAATGGGTAGAAAGGGGGAGACAAGGGGGAAACAACTAAGAAGTCCGTTGTTTTTACTTTTATTTTGCTTCTTAATATGTTGTTTGTTTGTTCACTTTTTGTTGTAATGTTGTGTTTAGTTGTTTGGCTGGTTTGTCTATGTGTACGTAAGCTTCCCTATTGTATTTCCTATGTAATGGCTATTAATTAATAAATAAAAAGTGCTGGTCTGCGCTTATGCGATAGCTTTTATGCTGCTGTTCTGAGGGGAATCCAGAACTAACCTAACTAACCTTAGGAACTAGTCCCTACTGTAACCCTCAGAAAATAGCTTTCAAGCCGGTTAATGGAAAGAAAAAGAAGGGGGCTATGGGAGAGCGCCCGATTGATCCGGGCCAAGGCAAGGAATGCGAGAACAAGGGAGGTCCCACTAACGCCAAAGCAACGGCTGAAAGGAAAGAAAAAAGCAAGCTAAGATTCATCAGAAAAGTCAGTAGCTGTCGGAGTAGAGGCAGCAGTTGCGGGTTCAGGTGCGGCTAAATCAATAGGACCTTCTGGGGTTGGCGGAGTTGGTAGGAAGCACGGTTGGCGATAAGCTGGTACTGGGTTCATTCTTTCTATTCAATAAATATCTCTTCCCGGAACTGGTAAATCAAATAGACTAACAATGTAGGCACACGTTGGCACAGTTCTGTAAATAAGAGATGTCTCATCCGGTTGAGCTGTCGCAATCAGTCTTTCTCTTCCTGGTAGCAGTACGAATAGGAGATCCAACATGACTGTATTAAGCCTGAAGCAATCAGGGTTAAGCTAGCTCACTTCCTTCTGTCTATCAATCCCATTCGGGGATATCTTTCATCTGAATATTCCTCCCCAAGTAAGTAATTTCCCTATTGATTACTGTTGACATGGATTAATTCGCATTCCTGCTTTCTGGAAGGTGCAGATGATAAAGTATGAGTCAATCGGCTAGCATTCTAGACTAACTAGAAAGCATTGCTGGAGATAGCATAAGGATCTAATGTGAAGAAGAGAAAGGGTGCAGCATCAATGGATGGATAAGAGAGTTTACTTCTAGTGATTATCCTCGTTGCTGAAGCAACCATTCTAGCATTCTCAATACTTGATGTATCCCTTCTCCTATCCGGATAGAAAAGGGAAGCGATCGCCTATCTCATAGAGTCCTTGTTCTTGCTATCCCCCATACGTAGAAAGAATATCCTAGTCTTTAACATCAGCCTCTTTGAGAGCAGAGCTCACTTTACTTTGCCCATATGATCCTTTAGCTAGTAGCTAGTTAGGGCATCTATTACAATCAAGCAATGAGAGACTTTCTTAGCTTAGTCTTTTGAAGGTTCTGCCGGGTACTGCGCTAACGAATTCATAGTAGGAGAGGGTCAGAACTAACTCGAGCTAGTCTTACTGATTTATCCGACTTGGGGGTTCAAAGCATGACTGATGGAAAATCTTTCTAGCGTTCTGACGAGGTAGTCGCTCATAAGGCTATGCATTATGAGTTGCGTGATAAAAGGGAAGAGCGGCACTTAGCGGGAGTAGCTAATCGGTAGGAGTCGTTCCCTAAGGCTTCAGTCCTAATGTCTCTGGCGCAAAACTTAGGAGTTCCTTTATCTCTATGAAAGTTACGGACCAGGCTCTAAATTTAATAGAAATCCCGTTCAGAGCGCCATACAGGGCGAAGACTGAACAAAACAACCCTCGTACCCCGTTTACACTGATCAGAACTAGCATCTTGCCTCACTGCTTTCTTGGGCCACGGATGGCTCCAACCTGAAGGTCTATGTTGATGTAGCCTGTGGTCTCCATTGATGATTGGTCAACCCCTGTGATTGTGATAGGGTCCCTTATGATGCGTTCCTCTGAGGCACCTATTGCTTTGAAGGTTGTCAAGGGAATGATGTTGATGGATGAGCCATTGTCAATGAGGGTCCTTTTGATGGGGTACCCATTGGCTGTGCTCTCCACATACAATGGCCTGTTGTGAGTCCAGCTTTTGACACGCATGTCTGAGTCGGTGAAGGCGATTGCATTCTCATACTTCTTGGAAGCCTTTCCTAC